CGAGAAGTAGAAAGAATTACAATCCCCATCCCGCCTAAAATTCTAGGAATTCGTTGATAGTTCGAATAGATTCGTAGGCCAGGCCTACTGATACGTTTTAAATTTAAAATAGTTCGATAGGGTCCTTTCCTATTCCTTCTATGTCGTAGGGTTAAAACCAAAAAATATTTGTTGTTTTCCTGATGCTTCCTCACGTTTTTGATAAAACCTTCTCTTAAAAGTATTTTAACAATGTTTTCCGTGATGTTAGTGGATGCTATTTGAATCGTCCCTTTTCTATTCATGTCAGCATTTCGTATAGAGGTTATTATGTCAGCAATAGTGTCCCTACCCATGATAAACTAAAATTTTGGTTGTCTCCCATTTTTGATATAATCAACATGCTATTTTTTATTTATTTTTTCATTTTTATATTTTTGTTATTAAATAAAGGGATATGCGTCCGATACAACCTAATCCACTAATTACTCTATTTCATCCAAATACTATGTATAATATAACTATATTACGTATGATCTCATCTTATAATACCTCAGGTGCTAATGAAACTATTTTAGTGAAATTTAACTGTCTCAATTCTCGGGCAATCGCACCAAAAACTCGAGTTCCTTTTGGATTTCCTTCTTGATCAATCACAACTGCAGCATTATCATCATATCGTATTATCATACCGTTGTCACGTTTAAGTTCTTTACAAGTACGTACAATTACAGCTCTGATCACCTCTGATCTTTCTAGAGGTGTGTTTGGTAATGCTTCCTTGATCACAGCAACAATAATGTCACCGATATGAGCATATCGGCGATTACTAGCTCCTATGATTCTAATACACATTAATTCTCGGGCCCCGCTGTTATCCGCTACATTCAAATGGCTTTGAGGTTGAATCATATCATTTTTGAATCTGTTCTTTCAATGTTAATCCAAAGGGCGAAGTAAAAAAAAAAGAAATATTGTTTGTCAAAAAGAAACCTGCAATTTTTTTTTATCCCCAAGACTTCTTTTCTTTGGTTCTACGTTCCTATCCCGAAATAATAAATTGAGTTCGTATAGGCATTTTGGACGCCGCTATTGAAATAGCCTTTCTGGCTATATTTTCTGCTACTCCGCCCATTTCATAAAGTATTCGACCTGGTTTAACGACAGCTACCCAATATTCGGGAGATCCTTTACCCGAACCCATACGTGTTTCCGTAGGTCTTACCGTAACTGGTTTGTCTGGAAATATACGTACCCATATTTTTCCACCACGGCGCACATTTCTTGTCATTGCTCGTCGCCCTGCTTCTATTTGTCTAGATGTGATCCAAGCGGGTTCAAGTGCCTGAAGAGCATATTTACCGAAACAAATACGATTACCTCGATAAGATATTCCTTTCATTCTTCCTCTATGTTGTTTTCGAAATCTGGTTCTTTTAGGGTTATAGTTGATGGTTCTTTCTCAATTCCATCTCTACTACAGAACCGGACATGAGAGTTTCTTCTCATCCGGCTCATCGCGAATGAAACGATTCGAATTTGAGAATTTTATGAAAATATACTGAATCATGGATTCTTTGAGATTTCATCTAATCTATTAGAAATTTCTATATCTTGTTTGGATATATACTTAAACATGTATTTTTTTTTCTAGATAATTATTTCTATTTCTAGATAGTGAGATAATGTGGTTTTTTTCTAACGAATCTTTATTTTGTTTTGCCTTTGATCATATTATCATATTGGATCGAACAAGATTGAGTAATCTAATAAAAACCTTCGCGGGCGAATATTTACTCTTTCAATATCTATTTTAGTTGTAGGGTTAGCTCATGAATTCTCGGAATAAATGAATTGGTCCCTGGTTCGTTCCGCCATCCTACCTAATGAATTATTAGGATTCATTTTTCAATAGAATCTTACGTATTCATAGGTTCCATCGTTCCCGTCGCTTCGCAATTAATGGTTAGGTTTGAATTCTACAATGGAGCCCCTCATGAAATTTGTTCTTGAGTCAATCTTTTTAGTCTTTATTGGCTCGAGGCTCTTTATTTTTTTCGATGAATAGATTCATATACTTATGGATCAATCAGTATTGATGCTTTATTACACTGCCTTTTATGAGATGACTCCTAAACCTTACATATATTGGAATCCTATATCATTGATATTCTTTTTCTTTCTTTCTCTCAACCTTCCCTTTATCTGCATACTTTTTTTATATCATAATCAGATTGATTTTTTTTTTGTTTATGTAAGAAAGATTTCAGTTGCTACAATGATATGACCAATATATCATATCTTGACTGCTTTTTTGTATCCAGATAATGTGAAACGATGAGTTGGTTATTAGTTATATAGTTATTAGTTCACAGTAGGGGTCTGTCCATTTTTTTGGAATTCTATCCTATAAAAAAAAACCAACGAGTCGCACACTAAGCATAGCAATTATATGAAATCATCAATCAAATTTTTATTCAAACCTATAGAATTGCTTATTTTTTTGATTTAAGAGAAAAAG